CAATAGACGCCACAATTGCGGAATTTGTACCCTTCAATTTTCTATTTGTTCGAATATGTAAATAAATTGCGAATACGATCCAGGTAATAAAAGCCCAAGTTTCTTTTGGGTCCCAACTCCAATAGGACCCCCATGCTTCGTTAGCCCAGACTGCTCCAGAAAGAATTCCTATGGTTAAAAAGAGAAATCCTAAACTAATAACCCGATAACTCCAATAATCCAATTGTTGAATCAATTGCGACCTGTAATAATTTTTTGGAGAAAAAAAAGAAGTATTTTGGAAAATATTACTTCGTTCATTCATGTATTCGATTTTACCAAAGAAAAATGACTCATTTAAATTTACTAAATGATTACTTGTAGCAAAAACCTTTCTCTTTTTTCTAACTGTAATGACTAGAAGTGATACTGATAATAATGATCCACATAAAAGGGCCGCATAGCCTAGTATCATCATACTTACGTGCATTATTAGCCACTCAGATTGAAGAGCGGGTACTAATATTGTGGATTCGTGTATTTCAGTTAAAAGACCTGAAGTAGCAAAGCCCTGGGTAAAAATAGCACTTGGTCCAATTATTGTGCTTAGAAGATTTGGATTTTTTTTGAAATACGGAACTATATGAATAAGGGAAAAGCTCCATGAAAGAAAGATTAATGATTCATATAAATCACTTAGTGGAAAATGTCTCGAATAAATCCAACGAGTAATTAATAATCCTGTTATACAGAAAAAAGTCATTATCATGCCCTTTTCGGATGAATCATATACTTTTACGATTTCATCGACTAAAAAGGTTATCAAATGAATTGTAATTCTAATTGAAACGATCGAAAAACAAATATGAGTTAATATATGCTCTAAGGTTGAAAATATCATAAAAAAAAAAAGTCCCTTAATTATAAAATAGAGATCGGCAATTGAATTCATTATAGGATCTATTTACTTTTTTTAGGAGATGATATGCCGCTACTCGGACTCGAACCGAGATGCTCTCGCACTGCTTCCTAAGAGCAGCGTGTCTACCAATTTCACCATAGCGGCTTGTCTTGAACTCATAATAGCCTATGAATAAGCAATCGTCTAGATTTAAGAATTCAATTGGGTGGACTATTTTTTAGGAAAGATTCAAATTGATGAATAAAAATCCGTTCAAATAGGTATTTGAAGGTTCATTATTTTAGCTTAGGGTCTTAGTTTTATTGTGTATTTTATACTCTTGAACTCTTGTAAAACTCGATCGTCCTACTATGAATTAAGGGATAGAACCCCCCCAAAAAAAAACATTTTTCTTTTAATGAACTGTTTTTGATTTATTTGAGTTCAAAAAGTGAAACAAAAAAATCCATTTTATCAATGAACATAAAAAAAGAACCTATTTTGGATCATTCAAAATTGACACATATTTATCCAGAATATCTTCACTAAGGGTTTTTGCCTGGATTGATGGCGAGAGATATATGGGGGTTTATAGTATAGAAGACTTCAGAGAAAATTAAAAAAAAGTTTCACAAAAAAGTTTAGAATTTTAATCAATTAGGTTCAATGGTTTTAGTAACGAAAGATTTTCTATCCGCCCCTCTATAACAGAAAAAGTAGATCTATAGAAAAAAGAAAACCTTATATTATTGTAACAAATAGGTTGATGGGAAAAATAAGACTCCTCGGCTTGGAAATGATAAAATATACTAAATTTTCTTTTTAGTATCTTGTGTTTTTTGTCAACAAAAAGAAACTTTTTTTCGAATTTGGTAAGGTAAACAGAAGAATTCTTCTTCTACATATTCTAAGAGTGGAACGAATTCCATTTCCTATTGATTAGCTCAACAGGGAATGGAATTCGGGAATTTTATTTTCGAAATGAAATGAGTCAATTTTTGAGTCAGGCCGATTCAGATTATTCCAACGTGTTATGTTTTATTACTTATTTTATTTGTTTGTCGCACAAAAAAACTTTTTGAATTCCCGGTAGAAAGAGATTTCCCTAAGGAAAATGCTTTTAACGCTGCCCAATACCCCTTCCTTTTCCAAACATTTTTACGAATACGCTTTTTTGATGCAGAAGTACGTTTTTTTGGAACTGCCATTTAAATTAAAATTAAGAGATTACTCATTGGTATAGCTGGATGTGAAAGACATCTATTGTTCAAAAAAAAGTTTGCACTTTTCTAATTCATTATGTATTTCTTTTCTAGATAATATTTTTTTTTCTAAAAATCTAAAAGAATAGATAAGATGGGGTGAAAAATAGGCCTAATTTGACTCGAGTTTTCAAATTCCAAGGAGACTCGTCATTAATCTCTTTCTTTCATATGATTTGACCAATTGTAACTTCTTGATTTGAATATTTGAAATATTTAGCAGAAACTCAGAAAGAATAAGTAAAAAGAAATTCAAATTCTATTTAAGGTAGTTTAAGTTAGTGCATATCTTCATTTTTTTATTGACTCCTTTCAAAAGAGGTAAGGTTCGGTGAATCGGAAACAATTAATATTAATT